ATATATATATATTAACTTAAATAAATATAATTATTTTTTAATTTTTATTTAAATAATTTATATATATATACATATTTTATTTTTATTATTTTTTTAAATTATTATTAATAATATAAATAAATATATTTATAAATTTATATATATATATATATGTGTGTGTGTGTGTGTGTGTATATATATATATATATAAAAAAAAAATACGTATTTTTATTTAATAATTAAACTAATTATAATTATTAAAATAAATATATATTAATTTATTAATTTTTTATATTATATTTTAATAAACCTATAAAAAAAATGAATTGCCTGACAAAAGGATTACTTTGATAGAGTAAATCATATAATTAATATTATATTCATTATTAAATTAAATTATATTTAATAGAATTAAACTATTTCTAAAAGTATCAAAAACTTATGTGCATCATACACCAAAATATAAAAAGATAAGCTAATCAAGCTATTGGGCTCATACCCCACTTATAAAGGTTATAATCCTTTTCTTTTTAATTTTTAATAATTCATCTAAAATTTTATTTTTTTTTATTTTAATAATAAGTACTTTTATTACTATTTCATCAAATTCTTGATTAAGAGCATGAATAGGATTAGAAATTAATTTATTATCATTTATCCCCCTTATAAGTGATAATAATTTAATATCTAATGAAGCATCCTTAAAATATTTTTTAACCCAAACACTAGCTTCATCAATTTTATTATTTTCAAGTATTTTATTTATATATAAAATTAATATTATTGATCAAAATAACAATTACATATCAATAATAATAATATCTGCATTATTAATAAAAACAGGAGCAGCCCCCTTCCATTTTTGATTTCCTAATGTAATAGAAGGATTAAATTGAATAAATTCCTTAATTTTAATAACATGACAAAAAATTGCTCCATTAATATTAATTTCTTATCTAAGAATCAAATTTATACTAATAATTAGAATTATTTTATCAACAATAATTGGATCATTAGGGGGATTAAATCAAACATCATTACGAAAATTAATAACTTTTTCATCTATTAATCATCTTGGATGAATAATATTAAGAATATATTCAAATGAATCATTATGAATTACATATTTTTTATTTTATAGATTTATATCAATTAATCTAATTTTATTATTTCATAATTTTAATTTATTTCATATTAATCAATTATTTATATTATTTTTTTTTAATAAATCTTTAAAATTTACTTTATTTTTAAATTTATTATCATTAGGGGGATTACCTCCTTTTTTAGGATTTATCCCTAAATGAATAACAATTCAATATTTATCAATTAATAATCAATTATTTATATTAACTTTAATAATTATAATAACAATATTAACATTATACTTTTATTTACGAATATGTTATACTGCATTTATATTAAATTATTTTGAAAATAATTGAATTTATAATATAAATTGAAGAAATTGATTAATTAAATTATATTTATTTATATCTTTTTTATCTATTTTTGGATTATTTATTATTAGACTAATATACTATTTAATTTAAAAACTTTAAGTTAATAAAAACTAATAGCCTTCAAAGCTATAAATATAAGATAATCTTTTAAGTTTTATATAAATTTAAATTTATTTATAAATTAAAACTTTAATAATTAATAATTATTCCTTTAGAATTGCAGTCTAATATCATTCTTGACTATAAAGTTTGATTAAAAAGAAAAACTCTTATAAATAGATTTACAGTCTATTGCCTAAACTTCAGCCATTTAATCGCAACAATGATTATTTTCAACAAACCATAAAGATATTGGAACTTTATATTTTATATTTGGAACATGAGCTGGTATAGTTGGAACTTCTTTAAGTATCCTTATTCGAGCTGAATTAGGACATCCTGGAGCTCTAATTGGAGATGACCAAATTTATAATGTAATTGTAACAGCTCATGCTTTTGTAATAATTTTTTTTATAGTAATACCTATTATAATTGGAGGATTCGGAAATTGATTAGTACCTTTAATATTAGGAGCTCCTGATATAGCTTTTCCACGAATAAATAACTTAAGTTTCTGATTATTACCTCCTTCATTAACATTACTTTTAGTAAGAAGTATAGTAGAAAATGGAGCTGGAACAGGATGAACTGTTTACCCTCCTTTATCAACTAATATTGCTCATGGAGGTGCCTCTGTTGATTTAGCTATTTTTTCTTTACATCTAGCTGGAATATCATCTATTTTAGGGGCCGTAAATTTTATTACTACAGTAATTAATATACGATCAATTGGAATTACATATGATCGAATACCACTTCTTGTATGATCTGTAGTTATTACTGCATTATTACTATTACTTTCATTACCTGTTTTAGCTGGTGCTATTACTATATTACTAACAGATCGAAATTTAAATACTTCTTTCTTTGACCCTGCTGGAGGAGGTGATCCTATTCTTTATCAACATTTATTCTGATTTTTTGGACATCCAGAAGTTTACATTTTAATTCTTCCAGGATTTGGAATAATTTCCCATATTATTAGTCAAGAATGCGGAAAAAAAGAAACTTTCGGTTCACTAGGAATAATTTATGCAATATTAGCTATTGGTTTATTAGGATTTATTGTATGAGCACATCATATATTCACTGTAGGAATAGACGTTGATACACGAGCTTATTTTACTTCTGCAACAATAATTATTGCAATTCCTACAGGAATTAAAATTTTTAGTTGATTAGCTACACTTCACGGAACACAATTAAAATATTCACCTGCAATTTTATGAGCATTAGGATTTGTATTTTTATTTACTGTTGGAGGATTAACAGGAGTTGTTTTAGCAAATTCATCTATTGATATTATTTTACATGATACATACTATGTTGTTGCACATTTTCATTATGTTTTATCTATAGGAGCAGTATTTGCAATTATAGCTGGATTTGTGCATTGATACCCTTTATTCACTGGATTAACTTTAAATAATAAATGATTAAAAAGTCAATTTATTATTATATTTATTGGAGTAAATTTAACATTCTTTCCCCAACATTTCTTAGGACTAGCAGGTATACCTCGTCGATATTCAGATTACCCTGATGCATATACTACTTGAAATGTTATTTCTACAATTGGATCAACAATTTCATTAGTAGGAATTATTTTTTTCATAATTATTATTTGAAAAAGTATAATCAAACAACGTCAAGTAATTTATACAATACAATTAAATTCATCTATTGAATGATACCAAAATATTCCACCAGCAGAACATAGTTATTCTGAATTACCATTACTTTCAAATTTCTAATATGGCAGATTAGTGCAATGGATTTAAGCTTCATATATAAAGTATTTTACTTTTATTAGAAAATTAATGTCAACATGAGCAAATTTAAATTTACAAGATAGAGCTTCTCCATTAATAGAACAATTAACATTTTTTCATGACCATGCATTAATAATTTTAATTATAATTAATGTAATAGTAATTTATATAATATTTATATTATTTTTTAATAACTATAGAAATCGATACTTATTACATGGTCAAACAATTGAAGTAATCTGAACTATTTTACCTACAATTATTTTATTATTTATCGCATTTCCATCATTACGATTATTATATCTATTAGATGAAATTAACGAACCATCTATTACTTTAAAATCTATTGGACATCAATGATACTGATCATATGAATATTCTGATTTCATAAATATTGAATTTGATTCTTATATAATTCCTACTAATGAATTAAATACTGATAGCTTTCGATTACTAGATGTTGATAACCGAATTATTTTACCAATAAATTCTCAAATTCGAATTTTAGTTACAGCTGCAGATGTAATTCATTCATGAACAATCCCTGCTTTAGGTGTAAAAATTGATGGAACTCCTGGTCGTCTAAATCAAACTAACTTTTTTATTAATCGACCAGGACTATTTTTTGGTCAATGCTCAGAAATTTGTGGAGCTAATCATAGTTTTATACCAATTGTTATTGAAAGTGTTCCTATAAATTATTTTATTAAATGAATTTCTAATATAAATTAATCATTAAATGACTGAAAGCAAGTACTGGTCTCTTAAACCATGTTATAGTAATTTAGCAATTACTTTTAATGAAGAAAAAAATTAGTTAAATAGATAACATTAGTATGTCAAACTAAAATTATTAATCAATTAATATTTTTTAATTCCTCAAATAGCTCCAATCAATTGATTAAGTTTATTTTTACTTTTCTTTTTAATTTTTATTATATTTAATATAATAAATTATTTTATTTATACACCAATCATAAATAAAAAAAATAAAAGTAATAAAATTATTACAAAATCTATAAATTGAAAATGATAACTAATTTATTTTCAGTATTTGACCCTTCTTCAAGTATTTTTAATTTATCATTAAATTGATTAAGAACATTTATTGGCTTATTAATAATCCCTTCTATATACTGATTTTTACCATCCCGATATCATATCATTTGAAATAATATTTTAATAACTTTACACAAAGAATTTAAAACATTATTAGGAAATCCAAATCAAAAAGGAACAACATTAATTTTTACTTCTTTATTTTCCTTAATTGTTTTCAATAATTTTATAGGATTATTCCCCTATATCTTTACTAGAACAAGCCACCTTACTTTAACTTTAATGTTAGCTCTACCATTATGATTAGCTTTTATAATTTATGGATGATTAAATCATACACAACATATATTTACTCATCTTGTACCACAAGGTACACCTGCAATTCTAATACCTTTTATAGTTTGTATTGAAACTATTAGAAATATTATTCGACCAGGAACCTTAGCAGTACGATTAACTGCTAATATAATTGCAGGACATTTATTATTAACATTATTAGGTAATACAGGATCTTCATTATCAACATTTATAGTAATTATTTTATTAATTACACAAATTTTATTATTAGTTTTAGAATCTGCAGTTGCAATTATTCAATCCTATGTATTTGCAGTATTAAGAACTCTTTATTCTAGAGAAGTAATCTAATGTCAACACATTCAAATCACCCTTTTCATTTAGTTGATTATAGTCCATGACCATTAACAAGAGCTATTGGAACAATAACATTAGTTTCTGGATTAGTAAAATGATTTCATCAATATAATATATCATTAATTTTAATTGGAACAACAATTACAATTTTAACTGTCTATCAATGATGACGAGATGTATCACGAGAAGGAACATTCCAAGGATTACATACTTACTCAGTAACAACAGGTTTACGATGAGGAATAATCTTATTTATTTTATCAGAAGTTCTATTTTTCTCTTCATTTTTTTGAGCATTTTTTCATAGAAGTTTATCACCTGCAATTGAATTAGGGGCTACATGACCTCCAGTAGGAATTACACCTTTTAATCCCTTCCAAATTCCTTTATTAAATACAACAATTCTATTAGCTTCAGGAATTACAGTTACATGAGCCCATCATAGTTTAATAAGAGGAAATCATTCCCAAGCAACACAAAGTTTATTTTTTACAGTATTATTAGGAATTTATTTTACTATTCTTCAAGCATATGAATACATTGAAGCTCCATTTACAATTGCCGATGCAGTATATGGCTCAACTTTCTTTATAGCAACAGGATTTCATGGTCTTCATGTCTTAATTGGAACAACTTTTTTATTAATTTGTTTAATTCGTCATTTAAATAACCATTTTTCTAAAACTCATCATTTTGGTTTTGAAGCAGCTGCATGATATTGACATTTTGTCGATATTGTTTGATTATTTTTATATATTTCTATTTACTGATGAGGAGGATAAAATAAAATATTTATATAGTATAAAAGTATATATGACTTCCAATCATAAGGTCTATTTATTAAATAGTATAAATAATTTTTTCTATTATAATTATATCTTCAATTATTTTAATACTATCAATTATTGTAATAATATTAGCATCTTTTTTATCTAAAAAAAGTCTTAATGACCGAGAAAAAAGTTCTCCTTTTGAATGCGGATTTGACCCAATATCTTCTTCTCGATTACCTTTTTCTTTAAAATTTTTTTTAATTACTATCATTTTTTTAATTTTTGATGTAGAAATTGCTTTAATTCTTCCAATAATCCTAATTATTAATTATTCAAATCTATTTATATGATCAATTACTTCAATTATTTTTATTTTAATTTTATTATTAGGTCTTTATCATGAATGAAATCAAGGAATATTAAATTGATCATTATAAATTATTATTAGGGTTATAGTTAAAATTTATAACATTTGATTTGCATTCAAAAATTATTGAAATACTTCAATTTACCTTGAATATGAAGCGATTTATTGCAATTAGTTTCGACCTAATTTTAGGTAATTTTACCCTTATTCTATTAATTGAAACCAAAAAGAGGTATATCACTGTTAATGATAATATTGAATAATTTATTCCAATTAAAGAAATATGAAGTTCAAATAAAAGCTGCTAACTTTTTATTTTAATGGTTAAATTCCATTTATATTTCTTAATTTTTAATTTATATAGTTTAATAAAAACCTTACATTTTCATTGTAAAAATAAAAATTATTTTTTTTTATAAATTACTTAATAAAATTATTTAAATATATTTAAAGATTAAAATAATCACCATAACAGCTTCAATGTTATACTCTAAATATAAGCTATTTAAATATATAAAAATTATAAATATAACTAAAATTAAAATTCATAAAACAAAAATTAATAAATAAATTTTTAAATTATTATTTTGTAAAAGATTATTAAATCGTGAAAATTCAACTAATTGTTTATATAAATTTTGTCTTCCAATAAATTCTGACCATCCTTGATCTACTACCTTAACAACATTTATACCAATTTTTAAAGAATAATTAATAATTCCATATGTAGAAAGATAAGGTATAAATCATATTGAACCAACAAATATTCTAAATAAATATATATTTAAAGATTTATTAAAAAAAAATAAAGAAATTTTAGAAATTAAATAACCAAATAATCCACCTAAAATACAAACAAATAAAGTTATATATTTTATATAATAAGGTAAACAAATCATATGAGGAGTAAAAAAAATTAATCAACTAAGTATTCTACCTCCAATCACTCTCATAAATATCAACCCTAACATACCTTTTAATATAATTCAACCTTCATCATTTAAAACATTTAATGAAAAACAATTTAAATTACCAGTTATAGAATAATAAACTAAACGTAAAGAATAACAAACTGTTAAACCTGTTGAAAAAAAAAATAAAAAATAAATAAATAAATTTAATATACTTAAAGAAGCTATTTCTAAAATTAAATCCTTAGAATAAAATCCTGCTAAAAAAGGTATACCACATAAAGCTAAATTTGCAACATTAAAACATGATGAAGTTAAAGGTATATATAATCTCAACCCTCCTATTAATCGTAAATCTTGAAAATTATTTATATTATGAATAATAGCCCCAGCACATATAAATAATAAAGCTTTAAATAAAGCATGAGTTAACAAATGAAAGAAAGCCAATTTATAAAATCCTATAGATAAAATTATTATTATAAGCCCTAATTGTCTTAAAGTAGATAACGCAATAATTTTTTTTAAATCAAATTCAAAATTAGCTCCTAATCCAGATATAAATATTGTTAATCCAGAAATTAATAATAAAAATTGCCCTAATACTGAATCCACTAATAAAAAATTAAACCGAATTAATAAATAAATTCCAGCTGTTACCAAAGTTGAAGAATGAACTAAAGCTGAAACAGGAGTTGGAGCAGCCATAGCTGCTGGTAACCAAGAAGAAAAAGGAATTTGAGCTCTTTTTGTTATTGCAGCTAACATAACTAATAAGCCTACAATAAATATTTCCTGATCAAACTTTATAGCTTCTAAATAATAAATATAATTTCAACTTCCAAAATTTAATATTCAAGCAATTGCTATTAATAAAGCTACATCCCCTACTCGATTTATTAAAGCAGTTAATATCCCAGCTCTATAAGATTTTACATTATTAAAATAAATTACTAAACAATAAGAAACTAGTCCAAGACCATCCCAACCTAATAAAATTCTAATTAAATTAGGTCTAATAATTAATATTATTATTGATATTACAAACATTAATACTAATATAATAAAACGATTAATATTTACATCTTCTCTCATATATTCTTTTCTATAATAAATTACTAATGAAGAAATTAATAAAACAAAAGATATAAATAATAAACTTATTCAATCAAATAAAAAAGTTATTACAATTCTTATTGAATTTAATGAAACAATTTCTCATTCTAAAAAAAAAATATATTCATTTAAAATAAAATATATAGAAAAAATAAATAAACTAATTCTAATAATAAATAAAATTATAAAATTAATAATACAAATTGATAAATATTTCACAATTTAAAATGAATAAATTCATATCATCGACACCACAAATCAATATTTTAATTAAACTATTTAAATTATAATCACAATAAAACTATTTCAGATTTTAATACTAATAAATTTAAAGGTAATCAATGTAAAAATAATAATAAATATTCTCGATTATATCCTATTCTAAATGAATAAACTCCTGAGTATAATTTACCATGTTGTCTATATGCATATAAATATAATGTATAAGCAGCTCTAAAAAAAGATAAAAAAATTAATATTAATATTGTTAATCACGATCAACTTACAATTCTATTTAACAATCTAATTTCTCCTAATAAATTTAAAGTTGGAGGAGCTGCTATATTAGCTGAACATAATAAAAATCATCATAATGTTATAGAAGGCATAAAATTTAATAAGCCCTTATTAATTAATAAACTACGACTACCTAAACGTTCATAAGTAATATTAGCTAAACAAAATATTCCAGATGAACATAAACCATGAGCAATTATTAAAGAATAAGCACCACAAAGACCTCAATATCTTATAGTCATTAAGCCTCTTAAAGCAATTCCTATATGAGCTACAGACGAATAAGCAATCAAAGATTTTAAATCTGTTTGACGTAAACAAATTAAACTAACTAATACTCCCCCTACTAAACTAATTCTAATAAAAATATAATTATACTTTATACCTAAATATTGTAAAAAATATAGTACTCGTAACAAACCATAACCCCCTAACTTTAATATAATTCCAGCTAAAATTATAGAACCTGATACTGGAGCTTCAACATGAGCTTTAGGTAATCATAAATGAACTAAAAATATTGGTATTTTAACTAAAAAAGATAAAATTAATGAAAAATATAAAATAAAATAATAATAATAATAATTATTTAATAAATAAAAATCTATTGTATTTAAATTACTATATAAAAAAAAAATAGAAACTAATATAGGTAATGATACTAACAAAGTATAAAACAATAAATATATACCTGCTTGTAAACGCTCAGGTTGATACCCTCATCCTAAAACTAAAAATAAAGTCGGAATTAATCTTCCTTCAAAAAATAAATAAAATATAAATAAACTCATGCTTCTAAAAGTTAAAACTAATAATAATAATAATAATAAAACATTTAATAAAAATAAATTTTTATAATTATTTAACTTATTAATTATATCACTAGCTATTAATATTAAAGCACAAATTCAAAAACTTAATAAAATCATTCCATAAGAAAGTAAATCTATTCCTAAAAAATATCTAATTATTATTCAATAATTAGAAAAATAATTATAAATAATTATAATAAATATAATTATAAAAAATATATTTTGAACCATTCAAAATATATTTTTTATAAAACAAAAAGGAATTAAAAAAATTAATATAAATAAAATTATTAACATTGTAAAATTCTAAAAGATTGAAAATAATCATTTCCATATATACGAATTATTGAAACTAAAATAGATAAACCTAATACCCCTTCACAAACTCTAAAAGTTATAAATACTATACTAAAATATCTTTCATAATTTAATATATTAAGATATAAAAATAATATATAAAATAATGATAAAACAATATATTCTAAACTTAAAAGTATTGATAATAAATGCTTACGATTAGAAATAAAAATAAAAATTCCTATCATCATTAAAAAAAAAGGTAATCCTCAACTAATTAATATTATCATTAGTTTTAATAGTTTAATAAAAACATTGGTCTTGTAAATCAAAAATAAAAATTTATTTTTTTTAAAACTTCAAGAAAAAAGATTTATCTTTATCATTAATCTCCAAAATTAATATTTTATTTAAACTACTTCTTGATATTATACAAACTTTACTATATAGAATTACATTAATTTTCAGATTTATTTTTTTACAAATAAATCACCCACTAAGAATAGGATTAATATTATTAATTCAAACAATTTTAATTGCCTTAATTACTGGTTTAATAACTAAGACATTTTGATTTTCATACATTTTATTTCTTATTTTTGTTGGAGGTATATTAATTTTATTTATTTATGTAACTTCATTAGCTTCAAACGAAATATTTTCCTTTTCAATAAAAACAATAATTATTGCAATAATAATAATAATAATAATAATCTTATATTTTATTTTTATTGATAAAATAAATTTTATATATAATTCAATAAATAATGAAATAATTTCACTTACAAATTTAAATTCTTATATTAAAGAAAATACTTTAAATTTAAATAAATTATACAATTATCCTAATAATATAATTACAATTATATTAATTAATTATTTACTTATTACATTAATTGCAACAGTAAAAATTACTAAATTATTTTATGGACCTCTTCGATCTATAAATTAATAACTAATGAATAAACCATTACGAACTAATCATCCTATCTTAAAAATTGCTAATAATGCTTTAGTAGACTTACCTTCTCCAATCAATATTTCTTCATGATGAAACTTCGGTTCATTATTAGGAATTTGTTTATCAATTCAAATTATTACAGGATTATTTTTAGCTATACATTATACCGCAGATATTTCAATAGCTTTTAATAGCGTTGATCATATTTGTCGAAATGTAAATTATGGTTGATTATTACGAACTTTACATGCTAATGGTGCATCATTTTTTTTTATTTGCTTATATTTACATGTAGGACGAGGAATATATTATGGTTCATATTTATTTACCTTAACATGATTATCTGGAACAATTATTTTATTTTTAGTAATAGCAACTGCTTTTATAGGATATGTTTTACCTTGAGGACAAATATCTTTTTGAGGAGCTACTGTAATTACTAATCTATTATCAGCAATTCCTTACCTAGGGACAGATTTAGTTCAATGAATCTGAGGAGGATTCGCTGTTGATAATGCAACATTAACACGATTTTTTACTTTTCATTTTATTTTACCTTTTATTGTATTAGCTATAGTAATAATTCATCTATTATTTTTACATCAAACAGGATCTAATAACCCAATAGGATTAAATTCAAATTTAGATAAAATTCCATTTCATCCATATTTCAGATACAAAGATATTGTTGGATTCTTAATCATAATAATATTATTAACCCTTCTAACATTATGAAATCCTTATTTATTAGGAGATCCTGATAACTTTATTCCAGCAAATCCTTTAGTTACACCTATTCATATTCAACCAGAATGATACTTTTTATTTGCTTATGCAATTTTACGCTCAATTCCTAATAAATTAGGTGGAGTAATTGCTTTAGTTATATCTATTGCAATTTTAATAATTATACCTTTTTATAACCTAAGAAAATTTCGAGGAATTGAATTTTATCCTATAAATCAAATTTTATTTTGATTTATAGTTACAATTGTAATTTTATTAACATGAATTGGAGCTCGGCCTGTTGAAAATCCATATATTATTATTGGACAAATTTTAACAATCTTATATTTTATATATTATTTAATTAATCCATTAATTTCTAAATGATGAGATAATCTATTAAATTAATAGTTAATGAGCTTGAATAAGCATATGTTTTGAAAACATAACATAGAAATTTTACTTTTCTATTAACTTATTTTACTAAAAAAAATTAATTAAATCAAATTTAATAAATAAATTTTTAAACCAATAAAAAACAATAAATAATTTAAAGAAAAAGGCAAAAAACTTTTTCAAGCTAAATATATTAATTTATCATAACGAAAACGAGGTAAAGTACCACGCACTCAAATAAAAACAAAAGAAATAAATATTAATTTTAAAAAAAAAAAAAAATTTAATACATCACCCCCTAAAAAAATTAATGAAAATAATATACTTATAAATAAAATTCTAGCATATTCAGATAAAAAAATTAAAGCAAATCCCCCTCTTCTATATTCTACATTAAATCCAGAAACTAATTCTGATTCACCTTCTGCAAAATCAAAAGGAGTACGATTAGTTTCTGCTAATGAAATAATCAATCAAATAAATGCCAAAGGATATAATAAAACAAAAAATCATAAATAAATTTGATAATAATAAAAATTAATTATATTATAATTATTAATCAAAAAAACAAAAGATAATAATACTAATGCTAATCTTACTTCATAAGAAATAGTTTGTGCCACAGATCGCAACCCCCCTAATAAAGCATAATTAGAATTAGAAGATCATCCAGCAATTATAACTGTATAAACCCCTAAACTAGTACAACACAAAAAAAAAATTAAACCTAAATTAAAAGAAAATAATTTAATAAAAAAAGGTATACATATTCATAATAATAATGATAAAAATAATGAAAAAACAGGAGAAAAATAATATGAAATATAATTTGATAATAAAGGATAAGTTTGTTCCTTAGTAAATAATTTAATTGCATCACAAAAAGGCTGAGGAATTCCTATTAATCCAACTTTATTAGGACCTTTTCGAATTTGAATATAACCTAACACCTTTCGTTCTAATAAAGTTAAAAAAGCAACACTTACCAATACACAAATAATTAATATTAAACTTATAACTAAAAATAAAATCAATTCTATATAAAACAAGTACTATTTGTAATATAAATTACATTTATAAATTCTAAATTTATTACATTAATCTGCCAAAATAGTTAATAACTATTAATTATATTCTTAAATTAAAATAAATTATTTATATATTTAATCCTTTCGTACTAAAATATATTATTTTATTAAAGATAGAAACCAACCTGGCTTACGCCGGTCTGAACTCAGATCATGTAAGATTTAAAAAGTCGAACAGACTTAAATTTTAAACGGCTGCACCTAAAATTATATCTTAATCCAACATCGAGGTCGCAATCTTTTTTATCAATATGAACTCTCCAAAAAAATTACGCTGTTATCCCTAAAGTAACTTAATTTTATAATCACTAATAATGGATCAATTATTCATAAATTAATGATTTTAAATATAAAAAGTTTTTTAAATTTTAATATCACCCCAATAAAATATTTATTCATAATTTTAATAAAATTTATCCAAAAAATATAAAATAATACAAATAAATATAAAGATTTATAGGGTCTTCTCGTCTTTTAAATTTATTTTAGCTTTTTAACTAAAAAATAAAATTTTATTATAAATTTAAATGAAACAGTTAATATTTCGTCCAACCATTCATTCCAGCCTTCAATTAAAAGACTAATGATTATGCTACCTTTGCACAGTCAATATACTGCGGCCATTTAATAAAATCAGTGGGCAGGTTAGACTTTAAATTAATTTCTAAAAGACATGTTTTTGTTAAACAGGCGAATATTAAATTTTTGCCGAATTCTTTATTTAAACTTAACATTTAAAAAAAATATTTTACATAATTTATATACTAATTATATCATTATTAATTTATTTTTAAAATTAAAATAAATATTTTAATAAATAATCAAAATATAATAAATAATTTATATAAAAAATTAATTTATAACAAACTTAATAAAAATTGCTAATTCTAAACATATAAAATTTAAAATTTTATTTATTATTTATGAAAATTTATTTTATAGCTTATCCCATAAAATATTAAAATTTAAAAATATTTAATTAATATAATTAAATAAATACATTTTAAATTTCTAAATTAAATTTATTTCTTAAAAAACTAGATACCTTTAAAAACGAATAACATTTCATTTCTAATAAATTATTAAAAATAATTTTGTTACATTATATTTATTAATTTATTAAATCTTTTAAAATCGAGAAAAATAAATTTTTATTTTTTATTTAATATACTCTGATACACAAGATACAATAAATTAAATTTTCTTTTAAAATAAAAATTTTTCATTATATTTCAATTTTATTTTACAATACTAATAAACTATTATTACAAAATTATTTATTTTATATACTATACTAAAACATTATATTATATAATTATTTTTAATATTTTTATTTATAAAAAATAAAAATTAATAAATAAAATTTAATCAATTTATATTGATTTGCACAAAAATCTTTTCAATGTAAATGAAATACTTTACTAAATAAGCTTTAAATTGATTCCAGATACACTTTCCAGTACATCTACTATGTTACGACTTATCTTACTTTAATAATAAGAGCGACGGGCGATATGTACATATTTTAGAGCTAAAATCAAATTATTAATCTCTATAATTTTACTATCAAATCCAATTTAATTAAATTTTTCATATTTAAATCCACATAAATAAATTTTATTGTAACTCATTAATACTTAAATATAAACTACACCTTGATTTGATATTAATTTTAATATAAATTATAGAAAATTATTATTCTTATAAAATATTCTAATAACAACGGTATATAAATTGATTCACAAATTTAAGTAAGGTACATCGCGGATTATCGATTATTTAACAAGTTCCTCTGAATAGACTAAAATACCGCCAAATTTTTTTAGTTTCAAGAACATAACTATTACTACTCAAACATTTAATAATATTCATTTTAAATAATAGGGTATCTAATCCTAGTTTCTAATTAAAATTTACAAGCCTCAATTAATTTTTATCATAAAAATTTATAACAAATTAAAATTTCACTTAATAATTAATTATATATATATATATATAATCATCAATTTAACTTAAATTAACAAAATTTATTTACATTATTTGTATAACCGCAACTGCTGGCACAAATTAAGTCAATATTAATTAATATTTCTATTTCTAAATTTCTTTAATTAATAATATTAATTACTGCAAATAAATAAAAATATTTACTTTTTAAATAAATAAAACTTCACACAAAAATTTACATATAACATAAATTAATAATAAATTTAATAAGCTAAAATAAAACTTTTTAAAATTATTAAATTATATAAATAAATATATTTAATTATAAATAAATATATTTATAAATAAATATAAATAAATAAATAAATATCTTATATTATATTTATATTAATAATTTTAATTAAGTAATATATATATATAAAAACAATTTTTCCCCTTTATATATATAAAATATTTAATTTTTTTTAAAAAAAAAAAAATTAATAAATAATATATTATAATAATTATTTATGATCATAAAATAATATTTACTTATAATAGTTATAATAATTTAAATTAATTAAACTTATTATTATTATTATTATTATTATTATTATTATTTTTTTTTTTTTTTTTTTTT